ATATATCTCAGTTTAGATATAAATAAATACATAGAGAAAAGAGAAATAAATAGAATAGAAAAAACAATCGATAAAAAAAATACATCAAATTTTTTTTAATTTTTTTAAATAAAGGGGGATATATGAATCAAACGAAGAAAAATGACTTAGACATTTGGATTTTAGAATTGCGAGACATTTTTAGAGAGAGCAAGAATTCTTCCTATTTCTCAGATTCCTGGACACAATTCCATTCAGTCATATCTGTCATTCACATTTTTTTCCATCAAGAGAGTTTTATCAAACTCTTAGACTCCAGAATTTGGAGTATCCTAGTTTCACGCGGTTTAACAAGATATTTCACGATCAAGAATTTTGTCTTATTTCTACTAGCGATCCTTATATATCGTATTAACAATCGAAAGATGATCGAAAAAAAAAATATTTATTTGACAGGGCTTCTTCCTATACAAATCAATTCCATTGGATCCGGGAATGATCCATTGGAAGACTCAAAAGATTCGTTCAATATCAATAGGTTGGTCATGACTAGGTTGATTGTTCCGCTCCTGTCTGGTCCAAAAGAAAAAAATATATCTGAGAGAGATAATTGCTCTTTTTTCGGCGACAGATGGTCAGAACTTCATCTGGATTTGAATCCTACTGAGAAGTCCGCTCAAGATATAAAATTATTTAAAAAAGAAGAAGATGTTTCTTTTGTTCTTTCGAGGCAATCGGAAAATAAAGAAATAGCCAATATAGTTAAGATAATCATGTATTTACAAAATAATGTCTCAATTCATCCTATTTCATCCGATAGAGGATGTGATAGGGTTGCAAAGGAGAAACTTTTGACAGTTCCAAATCATATTTCATTCTTGAACAAAAAGCTAGTTTTTGGTTTATTTGATCTATTCCATGACCAGAATAGGGGGGGGTACTTGTTACATCGCGATTTTCAATCAGAAGAGAGATTTCAAGAAATGGCAAATCTATTCAATCTCTCAATAACTAAGCCGGATCTGGTGTATCATAATGGATTCTCTTTTTCTATTGATTTGTCGAAAATTGATGATAAACAATTTGTAAATCAAGTATTCAACTCCAGGGATGAATCAAAAAAGAAATCTTTATTGGTTCTGCCTCGGCTTTTTTACGAAGCGAATGAATCTTTTTATCCAAAGATCATAAAAAAATGGGTCCAGACCTCTTGTGGGAATTCTTTTCAAGGTAATCGATTCAATCGCAACTTAGAATATGTAATTAAAAGGTATGAAAATGATATTCATAATCATATACCTCTAAGGAAACACATGATCAATCAACGTTTCTCAAATTGGAAAAAGAGTCAGAAGAAATGCTTTGATCCTCTTCTTTTTATTTATCGAACCGAGAGATCCGTGAATAAGGATCCAAATACAGATAAATACAAATGGTCCAAGGGGAGCAAGAATTTCCAGGAACATTTGGACCATTTCATTTCTGAGGAGAATAGCCGTTTTCAAGTAGTGTTCGATCGATTACATATGAATGCATATTCGATTGATTGGTCTGAGGTTATCGACAAAAAAAATTTTTCTAAGTCACTTTGTTTGTTTTTGTCCAAGCTTCTTCCCTTTTTCTCTAACTCAGTTCCTTTTTTCTTGGTGAGTTTTGGGAGTATGCCCGTTCATAGGTCTCAGATCCATATGGATGAATTGAAACGTATGAATGATGCACTCGGGAATCAGTTGTTAGAATCAATGGGTCTGCAAACGGTTCATTTGAAAAAAAAGAAAGCCCTATTATTGGATGACTATTATACTTCTCAAAAATCGAAATTATTGATCAATCAGATAGCAAATCAAGACAATTGGCTGAATCCTGTGAAATGTTTTCATAGAAGTTCATTGATTTCCTCTTTTTATAAAGTAAATCGACTTCGATTCTTGAATAATCAAGATTTCGATTGTAAGAAAAGATTCTCTTTTTATGGGGAAAGGTCCTGTAATTATGATTTTTTGTATGAACAATTCCTCAATGTCTTGTTCAGTCGAAAGAAAATATTTTCTTTTGGCGACGGGAAAAAAAAACATGTTTTTTTGGACAGAGATACTATTTCACCAAGCGAGTTAGAGGTTTCTAACATATTAAATAATTTTCCGCAAAGTGGTGATGACGGATATGACTTGTACAAATCTTTCCATTTTCCAACTCGCGGTCCTAGAGCTATTGCGGACATTTCTGGAACACCTCTAACAGAGGAAGAAATAGTGAATTTTGAAAGAACTTATTGTAATCGTCTTTCCGCTATTAATCTGTCTGATCCAAAATGGAAAAAGTTGCATACGTATTTGGATTTCGATTTAAACATAGATTTGCTTGACACTGATTTGCGTGACACTCTATATACTCTATATTCATATACTCTATATTCTGAGGAATTTTTACCATCCGAAAAGAGGAAAAAAAAACCTCTAAAAAAATTCCTTAAAAAAGGGCAGATGTATAGAAACTTTCAAAGAAAGAGTAGTTTTTCAACCGTTTTCTCCAAATTGAAGCCATTGTACCCGTATATAATACCGTCGCTCCTTACCACGACAGGGCAAAAAAATCTACTTTTACTATTTATACATACTTTTTCAGACCTATTTGTGATACTAAAGAAGAGTCCTAAATGGAAAAAAATGTTATCTATTTTGCCTAATCTTATCCATGGAGCCAAGGCAATTCTTCGGAAAAAACTGGGTATTGGACAACGGAATCGTATAAGTGAGATTTGGAGTAAGTGTTTACATAAGTCTCTTGTAGAGGTGTACGAAAAAGATCTTCTTCACACAAATAATGAGTCACCATTCATATCGACACATCTGAGATCACTAAATATTGAGGAGTTCCTGTTTTCAATCCTTTTACTTCTTCTTATTACTGGATATTTAGTTCATACACATCTTTCCTTTGTTTCTCGATTCTCTAATGAGTTACAGACAGAGTTCGAACAGGTCAAATCGTTGATGATTCCATCCTACATCATTGAATTGAAAAAACTTCTGGATAGGTATGGTACATCAGAACAAAAATATTTCTGGTTACAGTATATTTTTCGAATGGCTCTAAAACAATTCGAAAATTTTCGAGAAGAAAGACGAGGTTCGCCTTCTGGCGTCCCAAGGGGTGAAGGTTTTAATCTCATGACGTTCATAAGGATTCTACCAAATCCCATCAATCGAATCGCGTTTTTGAAAAATACGAGACATTTAAGTCATACAAGTAAAGAAATCTATTCATTGATAAAAAAAAGAAAAAACATGAATAGTGATTGCATTTCTGATAAAATAGAATCCTGGATCGCGAATAGTGATTTAATTGCTGATAAAGAAAGAGAATTCTTGCTTACTTTCTCTACCTTAACGACAGAAAAAAGGATGGATCAAATTTTAGTGAGTCTTACTAATAGTGATGAGTTATCAAAGAATAACTCTGGTTATCAAATGATTGAACAACCGGGAACAATTTACTTACGATATTTAATTGACATTCATAAAAAGGATCTAATGAATTATGAGTTCAATACATCCTGCTTAGCAGAAAGACGGGTATTCCTCGCTCATTATCAGACAATCACTTATTCAGAAATCCCGTGTAGGGCTAGCTGTTTGGATTTCCCATCTCATGATAAACCCTTTTCGCTACGCTTAGCCCTATCCCCTTCTAGGGGTATTTTAGTGATAGGTTCTATAATAACTGGACAATCCTATTTGCTCAAATCTCTAGCGACAACCTCCTATGTTCCTTTCATTACAGTATTTGTAAACAAGTTCCTGGAGAACTTTCCTAGGGGTTTTGATACGAGTTATGATGAGGACGATCTTTTTGATCAAAGAGAGGGTACCATTTACAGTCTTTTACCGGATTACGAGGGTAGTTGCTATAATCCAGAGAATTATGAAAGGGATCATAGCGACGATTTCGACCGTAAGCTTGATAGCCGATTGAAGTTTCTAAGTATGGAGGATCCGGTATCTAGCGATATCATACCGGAAAAGGAACTAGACCGGTTTTATCTCACAATTCAATTGGAATTAGTAAAAGCAATGTCTCCTTGCATAATTTGGATTCCAAACATTCATGATTTCGATAGGAAGGAGTCGGATGACTTATCGCTGGGTATATTAGTGAACTCTCTTTCCAGAGATTCTGAAAAAGGTTCTACTAGCAATAATCTTGTTATTGCTTCTACTCATATTCCAGAAAAAGTAGACCCTTGTTTAATAGGGACGGATAAATTAAATACATGCATTAAGGTACGAAGGCTTCTTATTCCACAACAAAGAAAGCACTTTTTTACTCTTTCATATACTAGGGGATTTCACTTGGAAAAGCAAATATTCAATACTAATCGATTGGGGTCTATAACTCTAGGTTCTAATGTACCTGATCTTGTAGCACTTACTAATGAGGCGCTATCGATTAGTATTATACAAAAGAAATCTATTATAGACACTAATATAATTCGATTTGCTCTTCATAGACAAACTTGGAATTTTAGATCTCATATAAGAGAGATTCAGGATCATGGGATCCTTTTTTATCAGATAGGGAGGGTTGTTTCACAAAATCTACTTCTCAGTAATTGCTCTATAGATCCTATATCTATCTATATGAAGAAGACAGCATGTCAGGAGGGGGATTCTTCTTTGTACAAATGGTACGTCGAACTTGGAAGAAGCATGAAGAAATTAACTATACTTCTTTATCTTTTGAGTTGTTCTGCCGGATCGGTCGCTGAAGACTTTTTTTCTGTACCCAGACCTAATGAAAACAATGATGCTTCTTATAGACTCCGTGAGAATGATTCTGATCTAGTTCATGGGCTATTAGAAATAGAGGGTGCTCTGCTGGGACCCTCCGAGACAGGAAGTCGGTTTGATAATGATGGAGTGCCGTTGCTTCTTCGGCCCGAAAGAAATCCCTTAAAGATGCTTCAAAATGGGTTTTCTTCTATCATTTATAATAGTGAACGATTTCTCTATAAAAAATAT